AGACAAACAAGTCCAGATTAAGCCCTTGCTCCTAATTTTTATTTTACCCTAACCCAAGTCTTAAGAGACTTAATCCCATTGATTGAATGTAATAACCCCCCCTTGTCTCTTATTTAGAATTCAGAGGTCCTAACCTAATAATAATAAAATAATAATAATAGGGCTGCCTCATTTAAGTTTAATGGATAGGGAATAAGAGATAGGGAAGGTAGGTTCTTTCTTATTGCGATTCAAAACGGATCGTTGAAAATTCAAATAGATATGAGACGTAAGGTTTTTCAGGTTTTTCTAAGTAACTAACCTCCTTCAATATGAAGGGGATGAACATATGATGAAAAGCCCGCCCTACTTTACTTTATTTGAATTCAAAAAAGTGTGACCTATGTTCCCATCGTACCTGGATCACAAACAAATATATTCAGTTATATCTGCATATACTTTGAACTCGATTCAGTTAGTTCAGTTTGTGAAAAAAAGATATGATTCAGAGAAGAATCATTCAAAATCAGAAAAGAAACAAGAATCACATTCTATCCAATATTAGGCCTTTAAGCAGAACGTTATTTACAAAAGTAACCTTTACTCTGATAGAATGGATATGTCCTGGGACGGAAGGATTCGAACCTCCGAATAGCGGGACCAAAACCCGTTGCCTTACCACTTGGCCACGCCCCATTTAGATTTCTATTCGACAATAATAAAGAATAATGTTAGTATTGGGTTTTGGTCAATTCCAGTCCAAATATCTATAGAAAATCTTTATAAAATAGATTAGATTCTTGCTAGGATTTTAACACGTGTAGATAGAGAATTTAATTGAATTCATTGATCATTACGTATAATTCAATTAAGATATTCTATGAAAGTATGATTTCTTCTATTCTCCTTTGAGAATTGGGGGATTTTTGATTGGGTGCGTTCAAAGAAAAAGAAGGATTTTTTGTCTACCGTACTTTAACTTCATTTTTCCTTATATCAATAACTCAATCAAAATGCAATTATCTCCAAGAACAAAATGTCTGTTATGCTTAATATCTTTAGTTTGATCTGTATCTGTCTTAATTCTGCCCTTTATTCGAGTAGTCTTTTCTTCGCCAAATTGCCCGAGGCCTATGCTTTTTTGAATCCAATCGTAGATCTTATGCCAGTCATACCTTTGTTCTTTTTTCTCTTAGCCTTTGTTTGGCAAGCTGCTGTAAGTTTTCGATGAGATTTTTAATACCATCCTAGAAAATTCATGATTTATTCGAGAAAAAAATTCTAACAATTAATAAAATCAAATAAGTCTTACAGTATGAACCTTCGATTCAAACATTGAAAGTCTTGGATAGCCGCGATAAATCCAAATCTGGCTCACCCCATATCCCCCATTCTGACCTTTTTCCAGTGAAATAATATTTGGGTTAGGGTCCCCCACTATATAGAATTTTGGGGTATGAAAGAAATTTTTGGTAATGAAAGACTCTTAGTATAACTGAATTTTAATTTATGAAATTCTTTTATGTTTCTAGAAAGCACTTCATTTCTTGGTGTCAAAATATTTGGTATAAAATAAAAATGGAGGATCTATTCTCTTTTCTCGTTTTTTTTTCCAAAAAAGGATCTTGGAGGTTGTGTAATGCTTACTCTCAAACTTTTCGTTTACACAGTAGTGATATTCTTTGTTTCTCTCTTTATCTTTGGATTCCTATCTAATGATCCGGGGCGTAATCCTGGACGTGAAGAATAAAAGGAGGTTTTTCGTTTTCCTTGCTTGATTTTTAAATTTTCTTAGGGTTTTTTATCTATTCGACATGTTTAACTAAGAAAAAATAAAAGGATTGGCGAAATTTGAAAGAGAAATAAAATATCAAGTCATCAACAAAAACGGAAAGAGAGGGATTCGAACCCTCGGTACGAATAACTCGTACAGCGGATTAGCAATCCGCCGCTTTAGTCCACTCAGCCATCTCTCCCAATTGAAAAAGATAATTATTATGTTACATTACACATGAAATAAGGATTGAAAAAATCTTTCTTTCTCTGTCTTTATCTATATTATATATCTACAACTTTTATTAGCAATTCCATTTAGATCAAGTAAGGACTCGAAGGATTCAATAGAAAGAAAAAAAAGAGGACCTTTTTGCTTTGATTTTGCTCGAAAGGCCCCTTTTTTACTCCCGTGGCCTGGCCTGGTCACTACCTAGCCGGGCCTTTTTTGTTCCAACGAATCCTAGCTAAAACAATTTATCTGATTTGAAAACAAAAAAGGTTTGCTATTAAAGCAACAACAAAAAGACGAAGGAATATTTTCATTCTTATTATACAAAATCAAAGTGTCATTTCTTATTATTCTTTCTTCCTTTTTTATTTCCTTGACAACCTTATTCTTACTGGAATAAAAAAATAAACTATGGATTTTTACACAATGCATTTTTTTGTTATGATTTCGGTGTTTTTGGCAAACCATATCTATCAAAACTCCTCCAGCAAAAGAAAAGATAGAACTTGTTATTTA